AGTAAAGAAAAAAACAAGAAAAAAAGAATTATAAAATAATAAGAAGAACTCACATTTTGATTCTATTTTGACTCTATATCATAGGAATGGAAATAGTTCTTCTTATTATTGTTGTTGCTTTAATAACAAGCATTTTTGTTTTCAAATCAGATAAATTTTTTTCTATCTATGATTCATTGGAACAAAAAAGGGCCTGGATAGGTCAGTACCTATCCGGGCCGTGGGAATAAAATAAAAAGGCCCTTTTGAACAAACTCAAAGAAAGATTCTTTTTTTTTCTATATTTCTATTGGAAATATATTTTTCGAGCCCTTACTTTATGGAATTGGAATTGCTGATAAAAGTTGTATATATCTATATAATAAAAAGAGATAAAAAAATAATAAAGAAAGATAAAGAAAGACTTTTTCAATCTTTACTTTATGTATGGGAGAGATGGCTGAGTGGACTAAAGCGGCGGATTGCTAATCCGTTGTACGAGTTATTCGTACCGAGGGTTCGAATCCCTCTCTTTCCGTTTCCATTGATGAATTGATATTTTATTTATCTTTCGAATTTCTCGAACCCTTTTTCTTTTTCATAGTTAAAGGTGTGGAATAGATAAAATCCGAAGAAAATTTGAAAATCAAGTAAGGAAAATGCCTTTATTTTTTATTCTTCATTCTTCACGCCCAGGATTACGTCCCGGATCATTAGATAGGAATCCGAAGATGAAGAGAGAAACAAAGAATATCACTACTGTGTAAACGAAGAGTTTGAGAGTAAGCATTACACAATCTCCAAGATCATTTTTTGGGAAAAAGAGAATAGATTTTCCATTTTTATACCACATATCCTATTTTGACTCCTATTTTGACACCAAGACATGAGAAGTAGTTTCTAGAAATGGAAAAGCATTTTCAAAAAATCATTTGTAATTAAGAGTCTTTCATTGCCAAAATTTTCTTTCATACCCACAATTAGATATTGTGGGGGACCCTAATTAATAGTGCCTTTCACTGGAAAAAGGAAAGGGTTAGAATGAGGTGATACAGATTTATTGCGACTATCCGATACTTTGACTTTCAATGTTTTAATTGAGGGTTCATAATCTAAGATTTTTCTAATCTTATCAATTGTTAGAATTTTTTTTCTCGAAGAAATCATGAATTTTTCTAGGGCAGTATTAAATATTTCATCGAAAACTTACAGCGGCTTGCCAAACAAAGGCTAAGAGAAAAAAGAACAGAGGTATGACTGGCATAACATCTACGATTGGATTCAAAAAAGCATAGGCTTCGGGCAATTTGGCGAAGAAAAAATTACTCGAATAAAGGGCAGAATTAAGACAGATACAGATCAAACTAAAGATATTAAGCATAACAAACATTTTGTTCTTGGAGATAATTGAATTTTGATTGAGTTATTGATATGGTATTGATATAAGGGAAAAAAGAATAAAGTAGGGTAGACCAAAAAATCCTTCTTTTTCTTTTAACTAACCCAATCAAGAATACTTCAAGTCTCAAAAGAGAATAGAAGAAATCATACTTTCATAAATATCTTAATTGAATTATATGTAATGATCAATAAATTCAGTTTAATTCTATGTCTATACGTGTCAAAATCCTAGCAACAATCTAATCTATTCCATAAATATTTGGACTGGAATTGACGAACGACTAATAACAATATTAGTGTTTATTAGTGTCGACTAGAAATCTAAATGGGGCGTGGCCAAGTGGTAAGGCAACGGGTTTTGGTCCCGCTATTCGGAGGTTCGAATCCTTCCGTCCCAGAGCATACCAATTATATCAGAATAAGGATTGCTTTAAAAGTCGGAGGGGCCTTTGATTCTATGCCCATCCCCTTCATATTGAAGGTTAGTTACTTAGAAAAACCTTACGTCTCATATCCATTTGCATTCTCAATGATGCATTCTAGATCGAAATCCGAAAGAAAAGCCTCTATATTCCCTATCTATTATTCCCTATCCCTTAAATGAGGTAGCCTAATTATTAATTCTCTGTGGATTGTTTTATTAAAAAATAAACAAGAGGGTTTTCTTGGTACTAATGGAATTCAATTAATGGGATTAAATCTCTTAAGGCTAGGTTAGGGGAAACTAAAATAAAAATAGGAACAAAGACTCGTTTGGCTTTGTACCTAGACAAGATAGTCTAGCATCCCGTAAAAGAGGATCTTTTTTTTTATTTATGATTCATCATCCCATATTATTTGTGAAATAGATCAGTAAATAGATCAGTAGTGGAAGGTATCAATTTCAATATCGGTGTCTGTACAAATCTCATTAACAAACAATCAAGTTACATATGTAACAAATCCATTTTCTTTGAACCTCAGTTTTAGGTATTTCGTCTTTGGCTCTAATGAATTATTGTAAATCTATTATTGTAAATCTATGTAACAATTCAGACGGGGCAATTCATACATTCTATTTACTTTTTACTTTATGGAAAGATTCTTATGGAAAAATTACAGAAAGATTACTGAACCTCAAGTCAAACAAAATATAACAAAATACCTAAAAAATGAGGAAGGAAATTTTTAGATGTATGTATTTGTTATCGTTCTATTTCAGCGACAATGAGGTTTCGATTTTCGTGAAAAAGATTTATGATCTTTAAAATTTTTTAAATTAAAATATTTCACATAGAATATCCATAATTACTTTCAGTAACAATTGTTCAGTCTAAGATACAGAAATCTCCTATTCTTTCGGTTCTTATTTTATCAATCATATGAAAGAATAAGGATCTAAATCTTCTTCACGAAAAAAAACGAGGAGAAATTGGATTTGTTTTTGATCTATCTATTTGCTTTAAATCATTGTTGGTTCAGTTCAAAACGAAACATGGATTTATCTCTCTTATTTATAAGGATCAAATGCGGTTTTTTTTATTGTTTGTAAAACTTTATTCAACTCAAATAATGATGTAATGATGTCGAAGTAGTCAATTTTTTCAATTAAATATTTGTAATGATTTATTATTAGATTAGTCTTTCGTACTTGAAGAAGTATTAGATTGATGAATCTATCCTATTGTGTCACTTGAAGATGCAGATTCAAAAATAACTCATTTATTTTATATTTGTATCCTTTTATTTTTATATAAATTTGATTTTTATAAAAATTTTTATAAATATATAAATATAAATGTCTATTATATTATGTATTATAAAATATATAATAATATTATATTTTATCATATCTATACTTATTTTAGAATATTTATAATAATATATATATAATTATAGATATTCTATTATTATTATACTATTTATATATTATAGATATTCTATTATTATACTATTTATATATTATAGATATATTATAGATAAATTATAGATATTAGAATATCTAATTTTATATTTATATGTAATTTTATAGGTATAAAAGATATAAAAATATAAATCATTTTATAGATAGATAATCTATCTAGATTATAGATATAAGAAAATCTAATAAAAAATGTTGCATTCATACAATAAAATACGGGATTAAGTTGAATTCTTGATGAGACATCTTCAGAAAAATATCTACACATCCATAAAAAAAAAAGAAACAAGTATAGATTACTATGTACCGACTAAAACAATGACTATTCATGGTTCCATAATTGAATCAATTACATACCGGCTCCAAACTAGAGGAATGTTATGGTAAAACTTCGTTTGAAACGATGTGGTAGAAAGCAACGTGCGACTTGAAGGACATGATCAGTTGTGGATTTTTACACCCACCATTTTCTTATATTCAAATTTTATTATATAGTTATATACGAATGAAGGTGCTCTTGGCTCGACATCGTTTGTTCTGCTCCACTAGAAGAACCCCTCTTTTCTTTTTTTGTTGGGTTGTAATGTAAATAGTACATGATGGAGCTCGAGTAGAAAGTATTGATTCATTTCTCGGGGGCAAGGATCTAGGGTTAGTGCCAATCAAGAAGTTGGAAATACTTTGTAAGTATATCTTCGATATAGACGAAAGGATACAATTCAAGCAAGTTTAAAATCCAAAAAGAAAATTTGTTTGAATTTGTAGAACACTTTCAATCAAAAGTGTATCGTGCGGGAATCAACCGTTCGTATGATTCTTTGATAAAAATAAATCACAAAAAAAAGGTATGTTGCTGCCATTTTGAAAGGATTAAGGATCATCGAAGTAATGTCTAAACCCAATGATTTAAAACAGAAATAAAGGATCCCGGAACAAGGAAACGCCGTTTTCAATTGTCTCAAAAACTAGGATTAGGATCAGAATGACGAATACAATAGATTTTAAACGAGACAAACAAAAAGGGGGTTAGAGACCGCTCAATAAATGAAATGCCTAAGGGTTGTCCTTTGAGCTATTTGAGAGTTATCCAACTTGAGTTATGAGTACGAATGATTTTTTATTTTTGGGGAAAGAAGAACAAAAAAAAGGACTTAAATTAAATCATAGTCTAATGAATTTGATGATTTTATAGATCTATTTGCCATTGGAATTCTATACATCGACATAACTTTGAATCATTTTTTCTCGAGCCGTACGAGGAGAAAACTTCTTATACGTTTCTAGGGGGGGGGGGGTATTGTTCACCTACATCTATCCCAATGAGCCGTCTATCGAATCGTTGCAATTGATGCTCGATCCCGAAGAGAAGGAAGAGATCTTCGGAAAGTGGGTTTTTATGATCCGATAAAGAATCAAACTTATTCAAATGTTCCTGCTATTCTATATTTCCTTGAAAAAGGAGCTCAACCTACAGGAACTGTTCATGATATTTCAAAGAAAGCGGAGGTTTTTACGGAACTTCGTCTTAATCAAACGAAATTCAAATTCAATCAATGAAATACAAAAAACGAGGGGGGGATGACTCGTATATAGCTTTGTATAACTTTCTCTACTACTGCCCCTTAATCTATCTTATTGATATAAGATGGATAGAAAAAAGATCAAGTGAATAGATGAAGGAATTATATCTAGAAATATAAAATTCTGACATTACCTTCAA